GTTTTTGTTAGGGTTGMTGGTTTCACGGGARTTGGAATGTCTAAGGAAAATTAATTCATTAAAGTGGTACGCTTGTATCGGGATGTGGTCCGTTAGAGTACTGTCTGGCTGTTGGGTTGTTCAGCAATTTATTTGGTGGTCGACTTGATGGTTGGGTATCTGGCTGTGTAGTGGTCTTGTTTTTGGGGTTTGGAAGACGTTTATGCCTACGTGGTTGGTGTTGTACTTTTACGGGGGGGTAGGGGGGGTTTGTCAATACATACGCGGTGGTCGTGAATCCGCTACGTGCGCGTGTATGCGTACGTGTATGCGTACGTGTATGCGTACGTGTATGCGTACGTGTATGCGTACGTGTATGCGTACGTGTATGCGTACGTGTATGCGTACGTGTATGCGTACGTGTATGCGTACGTGTATGCGTACGTGTATGCGTACGTGTATGCGTACGTGTATGCGTACGTGTATGCGTACGTGTATGCGTACGTGTATGCGTACGTGTATGCGTACGTGTATGCGTACGTGTATGCGTACGTGTATGCGTACGTGTATGTCCCGTAACCATTGACTGGAATGCACCCCTAGAAGGGTCAGGGCTCGGGTAACATTGAGTTTAATGCTCCTGACAGTGCATCAGTACGCGAGTTCCTGCCCGTGTCATTAGAGAATTAAACGTTTAGCGCCGCCGGTGCACTTCCTTAGTGGAAGATTGAATGGTTCAAGTTAAGTCCAGCTTCAAGTTAATTGACTGCGTCGAGGCCTTTGACGGCCATAGGTGAGTCCAAGCATCCCTTAAAAATTAAAAAATACCAGAGGCATGACACCACAGTTATGTGTCGGCATGGGCTGATTAGTAATTAATCCATCGAGATGTCTTATTTAAGGGGAATGAGTGGGCGATTTTAGGTGGGATGGCCCTGAAGAAAGAACCAGATGTCGTTTACACCCCATTCTTAGAAACCCCCACGATTTATGGGCCCGGGGCGAGAAGAGGGACACTTTTCACAAGGGTTGCTGGTTTCACGTGAGTTGGTAGATTAAGAGATAACCGGTTGGCGGTGATATGCATGTTGACTGGAAATTGTTTGACTTGGATGTGGTATGTGCGATCAAGGATTTCCCTTTTGGTGGTGGTTAGTCATGTCCGGGAGCGTGAATAGTGATTGTGCGGTTCATGTAGTTCGAGCAGCGTGATGTTGAATTAAGGGTGGATGTATAGATGGATATTCATGGGGTAATACAGTTATGTCCTATAATACATATATGTACTGTACAATATGTATGGGGAAGATAAATGTATGCACGAATTACATAGGTTTTTCAAGGAATAGTTTAAGTAGAATATCAGCTTTGGGTGTTGATGGTGGAACTAGTGTTTCTTCCTTGAGCCTTTGGGGGATGGTTGTTCCCCTTTTCTGGTTTACAAGACCAGTGTAATTAGTATACTACGAAGGCTTACCATTTTAGGAGGTGGTTTTCTATAATACTCACAAGGGGCATGAGAACTAGGATGATCAGGAAATAGAGGATGGATGCCAGTTGGCCGATGATGACGAAGGGGTGTTCGACTGGTTGTCCGCCGATTCAAGTTAGTGTGAGTAAATCGGCTACTAATAGTCAGAATAGGCATTGGCTGAGGGGGCGGAATATCATGCTTCGTTGTTTTGATGTGTGGAGTAGTGGTATTAGGGCTAGGATTAGAATTGATAGGACTAGGGCCAGAACACCTCCCAGTTTGTTCGGGATGGATCGTAGGATGGCGTAAGCAAATAGGAAGTACCACTCTGGCTTGATGTGTGGGGGTGTGTTGAGTGGGTTTGCTGGGATGTAGTTATCTGGGTCGCCAAGGAGGTCTGGTGAGAATAGGACTAGCATGAGGAGTGTTAGGATTATGGCTAGTGCGCCTAGCATATCCTTGATAGTGTGGTATGGGTGGAATGGGATTATGTCAGTTTCTGATGGGATGCCTGTTGGGTTATTTGATCCTGTTTCGTGTAAGAATAGCAGATGAACTATGACAAGTGCTGAAATGATGAAGGGGAGAAGAAAGTGGAAGGCGAAGAACCGTGTTAGGGTGGCTTTATCTACTGAAAATCCTCCTCAGATTCATTCTACTAGGTCGGTTCCAATATAGGGGATTGCTGAGAGTAGATTGGTAATGACTGTTGCTCCTCAGAAGGATATTTGTCCTCACGGCAGGACATAGCCTATGAAGGCTGTAGCTATTACGGCGAATAGGAGGATGATACCGACGTTTCAGGTTTCTTTGTAGGTGTATGAGCCATAGTAGAGGCCTCGGCCTACGTGTAGGAATAGGCAGATGAAAAATATGGAGGCGCCGTTGGCATGTAGGTAGCGAAGGGTCCATCCGTAGTTTACATCTCGGCAGATGTGGGTTACGGATTGGAAGGCGGTTGCTGTGTCTGAGGTGTAGTGTATGGCCAGGAATAACCCTGTTACGATTTGGATGGCTAGGCAAATTCCTAAGAGCGAGCCGAAGTTTCATCATGAGGAAATGCTTGATGGGGTAGGTAGATCAATGAGGGAGTCGTTGATGATTTTTAGTAAGGGGTGTGATTTTCGAATGTTGGTCATTAGTGGTTCTCGTAGTTGAAGTACAACGGTGGTTTTTCGTGCCATTGGTCATGGTCAGAGTCCATGTGGGAATAATGATAACATACGTTGTGTTTATTTTAAGTACTATTTTTGTTGTAGGTTTTATTGGGTTTTCTTCTAAGCCTTCTCCTATTTATGGGGGAGTTGGGTTGATTGTGAGTGGTGGGGTGGGGTGTGGGATTGTAATGAGTTTTAATGGTTCTTTTTTGGGTCTCATGGTCTTTTTAATTTATTTAGGTGGAATAATGGTGGTATTTGGTTATACGACTGCTATGGCTACAGAGTTGTATCCTGAGGTTTGGGCTTCTAATAAAGTTGTTTTGGGGGCTTTTGTAGTTGGGTTGGTTATGGAGATGTTTTTAGTGCTATATGTGTTGGAGATGGGAGATATTGAGGTTGTATTTGAATTTGGTGGTTTGGAGGATTGGGTAATTTGTGATGTGGGAGATGAGGGATTTCTTAGTGGTGAGGCTGTTGGTGTGTCTGCTTTGTATAGTTATGGGGTGTGGCTGGTGGTTATTACTGGGTGGTCCTTACTCGTTGGGGTTGTGGTGATTATGGAGGTTACTCGTGGTGGTTAGAGGTAATTTAGTGTTGTTAAGCTAAGTGTTAATGTGATCAAGAAGGATAGGAAGTATAGTTTGATTTGGCCTTTTTGGCTTGAAATATATGATGAGGCTTTCATTTGGAATAGTGAAGTGGATTTTGGTAGAGTACTTTCCAATCAGGTTTGGTCTAGTAGCATTGAAGCTACTTTTTGGCCTATCATCAAGTTGGTAAGTGGTTGTAGGCGGTGAATAATAGTGGGAAAATATCCGAGGAGGTTTGAGAATTTGAGGTGGTTAGAGGGGGTTTTGAACTTCAAGTTTTGTGTTGCTAGGCTGAGTTCTAGGGCTACAGTGAAGCCTAGTAGGGTGACTAACATGGCTGTGGTCTTTAGGTATATTGGTATTGTTATCTGTGGAACTGTATAGGGGGTAATGCTGTTTGAGATAAGGAATCCGGCGAAGATGCTTCCTACCAAGAGTCGTTTGATTGGGTTAATCAGTGTGGGGTTGTTTTCGTTAATGGGGGTGAGCGATGGGAAGCGTGGTTGGCCCAGTAGGGCAAAGTAAATAATTCGGGTACTGTATACAGCTGTGAGGGAGGTCGCAATAAGGGTGAGTGTTAGGGCTCAGGCGTTGGTATACGATGTATTGATAGACTCGATGATGAGGTCTTTTGAGTAGAAGCCAGTTAGGAAAGGCATTCCTGTTAGGGCCAAGCTTCCTGTGATGAGTGCCGTTGTTGTGAATGGGAGCGTTTTGTATAGGCCTCCTATTTTTCGGATGTCTTGTTCGTCGTTTAGACTATGGATAATAGACCCTGAACATAAGAATAATATGGCTTTGAAAAATGCATGGGTGCAGATATGGAGGAACGCTAAGTGGGGTTGGTTAATGCCCACTGTTACTATTATGAGCCCTAGTTGGCTAGATGTGGAGAAGGCTACGATTTTCTTGATGTCATTTTGGGTTAGGGCGCAGATGGCTGTGAATAGCGTGGTAATGGCTCCTAGACATAGTATTAGGGATTGAATAAATTTATTGTTTTCCGTTAGAGGATAAAATCGGATCAGTAGGAAGATGCCAGCTACGACTATGGTGCTGGAGTGGAGTAGAGCCGATACTGGGGTTGGCCCCTCTATGGCGGACGGGAGCCATGGGTGAAGTCCGAATTGTGCTGATTTTCCTGTTGCTGCTAGTAATAGACCGGCGAGTGGGATGTTGGAGTTCGTAGGGTTAAGTGCAAAAATCTGTTGAAGATCTCAAGAATTAAGGTTGAGTAGGAATCATGCTATGGCTACTAGGAAACCGATATCCCCGATTCGGTTGTAGAGGATAGCCTGGAGTGCCGCTGTGTTAGCGTCGGCTCGTCCGTATCATCATCCGATAAGTAGAAACGATATAATTCCTACTCCTTCTCAGCCAACGAAGAGTTGGAATAGATTGTTAGCAGTCACTAGGATTATTATAGTGATGAGGAATAGGAGGAGGTATTTGAAAAATCGGTTGATGTTTGGGTCTGAGTGTATATATCATATTGAGAATTCTATGATGGATCAGGTAACGAACAGTGCCACGGGTGTAAAGATCATGGAGAAATAATCTAGTTTAAAGCTTAGGCTGAGTTTTAGGGTTTGGATGGATATTCAGTGTCAGTTGGAGATTACTATTTCTTGACCCGATTGGATGAAGATTATCGTCGGGATGAGGCTTGTGATGAATGCGTATAGGACTATGGTTTTTACGTAGTAAGGGTATGTATTTTTGGAATATATGCTAAAGTTAGATATTAGGATGGGCACTGTCAAGATGAGTAGGGATAGTAGTGTGGAGGAGGTGTATAGGTTTATTACTTTTATTTGGAGTTGCACCAATTTTTTGGTTCCTAAGACCAACGGATAACTGCCATCCTTTAAAAGTAAGAAAAAGCCGTGTTTTTATACACGGGGGCATGAGTTAGCAGTTCTTGCATCCTTTTTCGGTAAATAAGAGTTTGTTAGTCTCTGTCTCTAGATTTTCTATCTAGTGTTTTATCTAAACTATGTTTACAGTATAATGTACCTAAAATAATCTTTGGGTTGATTGATAGGAGGAGAAGGGGTAGAAGGTGCATTGTTATAAGTGTATTTTCTCGGGTGTACGACGGAGGGAGGTTATTAATGTGGTGGGTTTGTTTGCCTCGTTGTGTCATGATTAGTATGTAGAGGGAGTAAAGGGCAGTAATGACAATGTTGATTCCTATGAGGATGATGGAGATCGAGGATCATGAGAATGTTGATATTACTACGAACAGCTCTCCGATTAAGTTGATTGATGGTGGAAGGGCAAGGTTGGTAAGGCTGGCTAGGAGTCATCAGGCTGCCATATGGGGGAGTATAGTTTGTAGTCCTCGAGCTAGGATTATGGTTCGGCTGTGGGTTCGTTCATAGTTGGAGTTGGCTAGGCAGAATAGTATGGATGATGTGAGGCCGTGTGCGATTATCAGGGCGGTTGCTCCTATGAAGCTTCAGGGGGTTTGGATAAGGACAGCTACGATTACTAGGGCTATGTGACTTACGGATGAGTATGCGATTAGCGATTTTAGGTCTGTTTGGCGTAAGCAGATCGAGCTAGTCATAATTATGCCTCAGAGGGATAATATTAGGAAGGGGTATGCCATGAAGCTTGTGATTGGGGTTAGTATTGCGGTGATTCGTAGTATGCCGTAGCCTCCTAGTTTTAGTAGGATGGCCGCAAGGACTATTGAGCCGGCAATCGGTGCTTCTACATGTGCTTTGGGGAGTCACAGGTGTAGTCCGTATAGGGGTATTTTTACTATGAAGGCTATTATGCACGCTAGTCATAAAATGGTGTCGCTTCATGAGGTTTTTAGGGGTTCCGATCAGTATTGGGCTAGGAGTATATTTAGTGAGCCGGTGGAGTTTTGTAGGTAGATTAGTGCGATAAGGAGGGGTAGTGATCCTACTAGGGTATAAAATAGGAAATATAATCCCGCGTTTAGTCGTTCTGTCTGTCCTCCTCATCGTGTAATGATGATTAGGGTTGGTACTAGGGTTGCTTCAAATAGAATATAAAATATAATTAATTCAGTTGCTGTGAATGTTATTACTAAGAAGATTTGGAGTGAAATTAGTATTGTGATATATAGTTTTTTTCGTGTAGGGGATTCTTTGATTAGGTGAAACTGGCTAGCAATGATTATTAGTGGAAGTAGTCACATGGTCAGCATTAGTAGTGGGGTTGACAGGGAGTCTGAGAAGTATATAGTGGAGAGGTTTAGACTGTTATCGTTAAATTGATTGAGTAGGGGCAGGCTGATTAGAGTGATTACTAGGCTGTGGGTTGTAGTGTTGATTCAGATTATGCTGTTTTTCGATAATCATGTTAAGGGGATAAGTATAATCGTTGGAATAATGATTTTTAGCATTGTAGGAGGTTTAGGTTTTGTACGTGGTCGACGCCATATGTGTTTGAGACCATTACTAGGAGGGATAGGCCTAAAGCTGCCTCGCAGGCTGCAAAGACTAGTATGATAATGGGGATTATACTGGCTAAGGTTAGGTGGGAGTTTAGGATGGTTATTGCTATTGTAACAAAGAGGGATAGTATTATTCCTTCTAGGCAGAGTAGTGATGACATAAGGTGGGATCGGTATATTAGTAGGCCTAATAGTGATACTGTGAAAGCTACAGCTATGTTAATGAAAGTTAGGGTCATTTGATAATTATGAATTAGTCATAATCTAATGAGTCGAAATCATTTGTTTTTATTAAACTAATTATCAGTTATTCAGCTCATTCTAGTCCTTTGTTGGATCATTCGTAGGCGAGGCTGATGGCTAGTAGGGAAATGAGCGTGAGTGATATAATGATTATGGTGTTTAGGTTGTTTGTTTGGGAGGCCCATGGGAGTGGGAGGAGTAGGGCGATTTCTAGGTCGAATAATAGGAATGTGATTGCTACTAGGAAGAATTTCATTGAGAAGGGGAGACGGGCTGATCCTATTGGGTCGAACCCACATTCATATGGGCTTGCTTTTTCGGAGTAGGAGTATATTTGTGGTATTCAAAAGGCAATTAGTACTAGTAGGGAGGCGAGTATAGTGTTGGTGAGTAGTGTTACGATTAGGTTTATTACTCTTTTTCGGGGTTAGACCGAAACTAACTGATTGGAAGTCAGTTGTACTGGTTGATACTAAAAGAGTAGGAGCCTCATCAATAGATAGATACATATAGGAATAATCATACTACGTCTACGAAGTGTCAGTACCAGGCTGCGGCTTCGAATCCGAAATGGTGTTTTGAGGTAAAGTGGAATTTTAGTTGTCGTACGAAGCAAACAAGAAGAAAAGTAGAGCCGATAATGACGTGGAGGCCGTGGAATCCAGTTGCCATGAAGAATGTAGATCCGTACACTCCATCGGCGATCGTGAAGGGGGTTTCGTAGTATTCCGAGGCTTGAAGTAGGGTGAAGTAGGCCCCTAGAAGGATTGTAATAAGTAGAGCTTGTAACATGTGTTTGCGATTTCCTTCTATAAGGCTGTGGTGTGCTCAAGTAATTGATACTCCTGAGGCTAGCAGCACAGATGTATTTAGGAGTGGTACTTCTAGGGGGTTTAGTGGATGGATGCCTGTAGGTGGTCAGCACCCGCCTAGTTCTGGAGTGGGAGCAAGGCTTGAGTGATAGAATGCTCAGAAGAAGCCAATGAAGAAGAAAACTTCGGAGAGGATAAAGAGGATTATTCCATATCGCAGGCCTTTTTGGACAATGGGTGTGTGGTGTCCTTGGAAAGTGCCTTCTCGTACAATGTCTCGTCATCATTGGTATATGGTTAGTGTGTTGGTTAGTAAACCAAGTGATAGGAGAGAGGTTGTGTTGAAGTGGAATCACATTGCTAGTCCGGACGTCAGTAGTAGGGCTGATAGAGCTCCTGTGAGGGGTCAAGGACTTGGGTTAACTATGTGGTATGCATGGGTTTGGTGGGTCATTAGGTGTTGTCATGTAGATATAAGCTTACTAGTAGTGTGAATACGTAGGCTTGGATGAGGGCAACTGCAAATTCTAGAATAGTTAGGAGGATTAGGATAATAAATGTGATGAGGGCTGTCATTGTGCTGATATTAAATAGGGCTAGGGTAGCTCCTCCGATTAGGTGAATTAGCAGGTGTCCGGCAGTGATGTTTGCGGTGAGTCGTACCGCTAGGGCTATCGGTTGGATGAACAGGCTAATGGTTTCGATAATGATGAGTATTGGGATGAGAGGAATTGGTGTTCCTTGGGGTAGAAAGTGGGCTAGTGATGCTTTGGTTTTGTGACGGAAGCCCAGAATTACGGTCCCGGCTCATAGTGGGATTGCTATTCCTAGATTTATTGACAGTTGGGTTGTGGGTGTAAAGGAGTGTGGCAGTAAGCCTAACAGGTTTGTTGAGCCGATAAATAGGATAAGTGATATAAGTATGAGGGATCACTTTTGTCCTGTTTGGTTATGGATAGTTATTATTTGTTTGGATGTGAGGTGAAGCAGTCATTGTTGGATGGCGATTAGGCGGTTAGTTACCAGTCGATTGGGTGATGGGAATAGAATGCTTGGGAATAGAATAATTAGGGTGACAATGGGAAGGCCTATTATCGTAGGGGTAATGAAAGAGGAGAATAGATTTTCGTTCATTTGGTTTCTCATGGGGTTTGGTGTATTGTTGTTGTAGTGGTCATGGGTTCTGGGTTGTTAGAATATGTGTGTTTTGACACTTTCAGTTGTATAATAATATATAATGTGAAGATTGTTGATAGAATAGTGATAAATCATGTGGACGTGTCGAGTTGTGGCATATCATTGAGGGGAGGTCTGTGCTCCCATTCTTTAACTTAAAAGGTTAACGCTTGAGGTTTAGCTTCCCAATGAGTTTATAGTATTGATGAGGACCATTTTTCGAAGTATTTTAGTGGGACTATTTCGAGGACAATCGGCATAAAGCTGTGGTTTGACCCGCAAATTTCGGAACATTGACCGTAATATAGGCCTGGTCGTGTGGAGAGTAGGGTTGTTTGGTTTAGACGACCTGGAATAGCGTCTGTTTTCAAACCAAGAGATGGGACAGCTCACGAGTGTAATACGTCTTCAGATGAGATTAGTATGCGAATAGTTAGTTCTATTGGTAACACCACTCGGTTGTCCACTTCTAGGAGACGGAGTTCTCCTGGTTTTAGGTCTTGTGTTGGAATTATATAGGAGTCGAAGGTTAGGTCTTCATAATCTGTATACTCGTAACTTCAGTATCATTGGTGGCCCATGGTTTTTACAGTTAGGTAGGGGTTATTGATTTCGTCCATTATATAGAGAATTCGGAGGGAGGGGAGCGCAATTATGATTAGGATAATTGCTGGTAAGATGGTTCAGATTGTTTCTACTTCTTGTGCGTCTATAGTGCTAGTGTGGGTTAGGCTAGTTGTGAGCATTACTGAGATGAGATATAATACTAGAGAGCTAATAAGGAAGACGATTATTAATGCGTGGTCATGGAAATGTAGGAGTTCTTCCATGATAGGGGATGTTGCGTCTTGGAAGCCAAGTTGAAATGGGTATGCCATGGAGATATATAGGGATTTAACCTATAATTTAACTTTGACAAAGTTATGTAATTTTTACTAATATCTCTTCAGTGAAGAAAGACATAGTGGTTATGGTGTTGGCTTGAAACCAATTACAGGGGGTTCGAATCCTTCCTTTCTTATTTTGGGTTGACGTATGTGGGTTCTTCGAATGTATGATATGGTGGTGGGCATCCGTGTAGTCATTCCAGGTTTATGGTTGATAGCTCTACGGTTGAAACTTCCCGTTTTGAGGCGAAGGCTTCTCAAATTATGAATACTATAAGGATGACTGCAGTTAGGGAAATGAATGAGCCTATTGATGATACAGTGTTTCATGTTGTGTAGGCGTCTGGGTAGTCCGAGTAGCGTCGTGGTATTCCGGATAGGCCCAGGAAGTGTTGGGGGAAAAATGTTATGTTTACGCCTACGAATATGATGAGAAAGTGGATTTTTGCTCAGGTAGAGTTGAGGGTAAAGCCCGTGAATAGAGGGAATCAGTGTACGAACCCGCCCATAATAGCAAATACAGCCCCTATGGAGAGAACATAGTGGAAGTGGGCTACTACGTAATACGTGTCGTGGAGTACAATGTCTAATGAAGAGTTGGCTAGTACGATGCCAGTTAGGCCCCCAACAGTAAATAGGAAGATGAAACCTAGGGCTCAGAGTATTGCTGGGGATCATTTGATGTTGCCTCCGTGGAGAGTTGCCAGTCAGCTGAAAACTTTGACTCCTGTTGGGATGGCGATGATTATTGTTGCTGAGGTGAAGTATGCTCGTGTGTCAACGTCGAGGCCTACTGTAAATATATGGTGGGCTCACACGATGAATCCCAGGAATCCAATGGACATTATAGCTCATACTATTCCTATGTAGCCGAAAGGTTCTTTTTTGCCTGAGTAATAGGTGACAATGTGGGAGATCATGCCAAATCCTGGAAGGATAAGGATGTATACTTCTGGGTGGCCGAAAAATCAGAACAGGTGTTGATATAGGATAGGGTCCCCACCTCCTGCAGGGTCGAAGAAGGTTGTGTTGAGATTACGGTCTGTTAGTAGTATAGTAATTCCGGCGGCTAGTACGGGTAGAGATAGAAGAAGTAAGACGGCTGTAATTAATACGGATCAAACGAATAGTGGGGTTTGATATTGGGATAGGGCTGGTGGTTTTATGTTGATGATTGTTGTAATAAAATTGATGGCCCCTAGGATTGATGATACCCCCGCTAAATGAAGGGAGAAAATTGCTAGGTCTACAGAGGCTCCTGCATGTGCTAGGTTGCCAGCTAGAGGGGGGTAGACCGTTCATCCAGTTCCGGCTCCGGCTTCTACTGTTGATGAGGCTAATAGTAATAGGAATGAGGGTGGTAAGAGTCAAAAGCTTATATTGTTTATTCGAGGGAATGCTATATCAGGGGCTCCGATTATTAGTGGTACTAATCAGTTTCCGAAACCTCCAATTATAATAGGTATAACTATGAAGAAAATTATAACAAATGCGTGGGCTGTTACAATTACGTTGTAGATTTGGTCATCGCCCAGTAGGGCCCCTGGTTGACCGAGCTCTGCTCGGATTAGTAAGCTTAGAGCTGTGCCTACTATTCCAGCTCAAGCCCCAAATAGTAAGTATAGGGTTCCAATGTCTTTATGGTTGGTTGAGAAGAGTCAACGGTTTACGAACATAGGTAAAATGGCTGAGTAGGCATTAGACTGTAAATCTAAAGACAGGGGTGTGAGTCCCCTTTTTACCAAGTCCTGCGGTGTGATGTACATGCTGAATTGCAAATTCGGAGAAGCAGTTTCGACTCTGCCGGGACTTTTTGCCATTTAGATGGGGGGTAGATTGAAGCCAGTTGAGTAGGGTGTTTAGCTGTTAACTAAAGTTTCGTGGGGTTGGAACCCACCAATCTAGGAAGGGCTTAGCTTAATTAAAGTGGTTGATTTGCATTCAGCTGATGTAGGATAGAGTCTTGCAGTCCTTATGGTCAGGAACTAAATGTATTGCATTTACTTAGGGCTTTGAAGGCTCTTGGTCTATGGTTAACCTAAGTTCCTATTCGAGCAGGGTAAGAATTGGCGATAGTGGCAGGATGAGAGTGGATAAGATAATTAGGGGTGATAGGTGAATCGTCGGTTTGGTGCTGTTTAATTGCCATTTGATTTTTATATTGTTTGTTGACGGAAATGTGGTCAGGGATGTGGAGTATGTGAGGCGTATGTAGAAGTACAGGTTTAATAGTGCGGTAATGGCTATGGTAGTGGGTACGATTACACTATTGTTTTTTGTCAGTTCTTGAATGATTATTCATTTCGGTAAGAATCCAGATAGTGGGGGTAGACCACCGAGTGATAGTATTGTTATTAGGAGGGCTGTAGTGAGTAGGGGTGTCTTGTTTCATATGTGGGATAGGGATAGTGTTGTTGTTGAGGAGTTTAGCATGAATACCGAAAATGTTGTAGTTGTTAGCAGAATATAGATGATTAGGTTTAGTAGTGCTATCGTTGGGTTATATACCATAATGGCTGTTATCCATCCTATATGGGCGATAGACGAGTAGGCTATGATTTTTCGCAGTTGTGTTTGATTTAGTCCCCCTCAGCCTCCAATGGCGACGGATAGAATTGATATTGTAAGTAGCAGATTTAGGTTAGTTGTCGAGGAGATTTGGTATAAGATCGAGATTGGAGCTAGTTTTTGTCATGTGAGCAGAATCAATCCGGAAGATAATTGAATGCCTTGTGTGACTTCTGGGACTCAGAAGTGGAAGGGGGCTAGTCCTAGTTTTATGGCGAGGGCTAATGTCATGATGATTGATGCTGTTGGATTTAGGGGGTTTGTTGTAGATCATTGGCCTGAATAGATTAGGTTAATTACGATAGCCAGTATTAATAGTATTGACGCGGTTGCTTGGGTTAGAAAATATTTAGTAGCTGCCTCTATGGATCGTGGGTTGTATTTTTTTATTAGAACTGGGATAACGGCTAGTATGTTTATTTCAAATCCGATTCATACTACGAGTCAGTGTGAGCTTGTTATTACAATGGTTGTTCCTAATATAATGGTTAGTAAAATTATGGCAAAAGTCAGGGGGTTTATTAGTACGGGAAGGATATGAACCAACATTTTCGGGGTATGGGCCCGATAGCTTATTTAGCTGACCTTACTTAGAATATGGTGTAATGCGGTAGCACTAAGATTTTTGAATTCTTCAGATTAGGTTCGAATCCTATTATTCTAGAAATAAGAGGGTTTTCACCTCTATTATTTACTCTATCAAAGTAATTCTTTTGTCAGACATATTTCTTATGTTTGTGGTGGGATGCTTGCTATGGTAATTGGTATTGCTACGTGTCATATACACAAGGCTAGTGTTAATGGGAGGAAGTTTTTTCATAATAGGTGTATTAGCTGGTCGTATCGGAATCGTGGGTAGGAGGCTCGGATTCATAAGAAAAACACTGTAAGGAGGAGTGTTTTGGTGACTAGGTTGATTGAATACAATTCTGGTGTTGAGGGGTCGTGGTATGCTCCTATGAATAAAATAGCTGTTAGAGTATTTATTATAATGATATTAGCGTACTCTGCTATGAAGAATAGGGCGAATGGTCCTCCGGCATATTCTACGTTGAAACCAGATACTAGCTCAGATTCTCCTTCGGTTAGATCAAATGGGGCCCGGTTTGTCTCTGCTAATGTTGAGATGAATCATATCATGGCCAGTGGTCATGAGGGGAAAATGAGTCATATATACTCTTGAGTTGTGATTAGGGTGGACAGTGAGAATGATCCGCTTAGTAGAAGTACGGATAGGAGGATGATTGCTAGCGTGACTTCGTATGAGATTGTTTGTGCTACAGCTCGTAGAGCTCCGATTAATGCGTATTTTGAGTTTGAGGCTCAGCCAGATCAGAGGATTGAATATACGGCTAGGCTTGACATGGCCAATATAAATAGTACAGCGAGGTTTATGTTAATTAGGGGATATGGCATGGGCAGGGGGATTCATATTGTTAGGGCGAGGGTTAGTGCAAGAATAGGTGCAACGATAAATATGGAGGGGGAGGATGTGAGTGGGCGCAGTGGTTCTTTAATGAACAGTTTCATAGCATCGGCTATGGGTTGGAGTAGACCTCAGGGGCCTACTACATTTGGTCCTTTGCGTAGTTGTATATAACCTAATACTTTTCGTTCAATTAGCGTGAGGAAGGCTACGGCTAGCAAGATAGGGATGATTATTGATAGGAGGTTAATCATGTACATCTTGTTAAGGAGAGGAGTTGAACCTCTGATTATAAAGGCTTAAATTTTATGCAATTACCGGGCTCTGCCACCTTAACAATAGCCCTGTTCTTGGGCTTGAGTTTTATTATGATTAATAGATTAAGATTGTCTTCATCTGTTAGTCTGAGGGCGCTTGTGTTAAGTTGGCCCCGTTTCTCTTGTCCTTTCGTACTGGGAGGAACAATGGAATAGATGGAAACCGACCTGGATTGCTCCGGTCTGAACTCAGATCACGTAGGACTTTAATCGTTGAACAAACGAACCATTAATAGCGGCTGCACCATTGGGATGTCCTGATCCAACATCGAGGTCGTAAACCCTATTGTCGATATGGACTCTCAAATAGGATTGCGCTGTTATCCCTAGGGTAACTTGTTCCGTTGATCAAATTTTTGGATCAATTAATGATATGTTATTTTGACTAGTTTGTCTAGATTTTAATCACTCGGGAGTTATTTTATATTCCGAGGTCACCCCAACCTAAATTGTTAGCCCATTBAGGGGAGTTTTAGGTCCTTTTGGAGTTGTATTATTTTATTTATGGGCTAGTTAATTGAAGCTCCATAGGGTCTTCTCGTCTTATTTGGACATTCCCGCCTCTTCACGGGAAGGTCAATTTCACTGATTGGAAGTAAGAGACAGTAAAACCCTCGTGTGGCCATTCATACAAGTCCTTATTTAGAGAACAAATGATTATGCTACCTTTGCACGGTCAGGATACCGCGGCCGTTTAACGAATGTCACTGGGCAGGCAGTGCCTCCAATAATTGATATGCTGGAGGTGATGTTTTTGGTAAACAGGCGGGGTTTGTGTTTGCCGAGTTCCTTTTACTTCTTTTAATCTTTCCCTGAGGGCACTCCTGTGTTGGGTTAACAGTTGGATAAATAAGTGATTTAGTTGTGGGTTGGTTTTATTTTGCTGTTAACTATCAGTGGAGTATCCGTTCTGATATAGACTTGTGCCGGGAGAAGTTAATTCTTGTTACTCATACTAACATTATTTCTTCTATTTAAAAATAGAGTGGTCCAATATCGTACTAGGGGTTCGTGGATGACTGTTTGGATTAGGATTTGACTTGGTTGTTGAGCTTGAACGCTTTCTTAATTGATGGCTGCTTTTAGGCCAACTATGTGGAATTTTTTACTTACCCTCTAGTCAAGGTTGTATCCTTTTTCCAAAGGGCTGTACCTCTTTGGATTATGTTTTAAGTCTGCATTTAAATTGTGGGTTTGTAAGGCATGACTTAAAGCTGAACTAGTATTCTGTCTTGGACAACCAGCTATCACCAGGCTCGGTAGGCTTTTCACCACTATCTAGGGATCTTCTCACTATTTTGCTACATAGACGAGGTCGCTCTTTTAGCTGCCCCTAGATAGCTCGTCTGGTTTCGGGGTTCTTGGCTTAAGTCCTCTTTGTCAAGTTGTTCTGGTTAATTCATTATGCAAAAGGTACAGGGGGTAAACCTTGCTGTTTTGTACTTTTAATTCATCTTTCAACTTTCCCTTGCGGTACTTTCTCTATAGCGCCATGGTAAAATTTCTGTCTCCGATACTTTTAATTCGGGTAAATGTTTTGTTTTATTAAGTGTTGTTAGTTGAGTTTAGATGTGTGTGGGCTAGCATTTGTTCAAAGCGGCCAATTATGTGGAATCTTCTGGGTGTAAGCCAGGTGCTTTGATATAAGCTACGCTTTGATTTGTCCAAGCGCACTTTCCAGTACGCTTACCTTGTTACGACTTATCTCCTCTCATATGTCTGTGCGTTATAGCAATATGGTTGGTAGTACGCATCCTGGTACTTGAGGAGGGTGACGGGCGGTGTGTGCGTGCTTCATGGCCTAGTTCAATTGAGCTCTCTATTCTCAATTTACTACTAAATCCTCCTTCATATTTTCGGTTTCACGAAAACTTCCGTTTAGTGTTCTAGGGTAGAAAATGTAGCCCATTTCTTCCCGGCTCATGGGCTACACCTTGACCTAACGTTTTTACGTTTGTGTGTTTTTGCTTACTTTGGCTCCTTTTAAGGGTTCGCTGAAGATGGCGGTATATAGGCTGTATTAGCAAGAGCTGGTGAGGTGTATCGGGGTTTATCGATTATAGAACAGGCTCCTCTAGAGGGATATGAAGCACCGCCAAGTCCTTTGAGTTTTAAGCTGTTGCCAGTAGTACTCTGGCGAATAGTATTGTTATGTTGACTATTTAGGTTTAAGGCTAGGCATAGTGGGGTATCTAATCCCAGTTTGTATCCTAGCTGTCGTGTGGTCGGATGGGATTAAAGTCACTTTCGTAGTTTATTTTAGTCTTGGCCGGAGCTTTCTACAGCATGGCCAAGGTTTAACTTTATTATGGGACATATTCCTTAACACGTTTTACGCCGTTGATCTATTAACTCGGGTTAATCGTGTGACCGCGGTGGCTGGCACGAAATTTACCAACCCTGGGTTAGTATGGCTTAGTCAAACTTTCGTTCATTACTTAATTTTTATCACTGCTGTATCCCGTGGGGGTGTGGCTAGGCAAGACGTCGTGAGCTACTTTGTAGTGTGCTTGATGTCCGCTCCTTTTGGTCAGCTGGTGACGGGCTGAAGGGCATTTTCACCGGTGTGCGGATACTTGCATGTGTAATCCTACTAAGGGCTAATAGAAAGGCCGGGACCAAACCTTTGTGTTCATGGAGTAGTATATACTCGTCTAGGCATTTTCAGTGCCTTGCTTTGGTTTTTAAGCTACATTAAC